AAAAAAATTGATATTAATATATAAAACACATTTTGGGCCAAAAATACTTAGCTCGGGGGTTTGTCCTGTTTCCGGGGGGTTTAGAGGATGTTAGAGATCTCACGAGTTTGGGGGGGTAGGGGGGGTTTAGGCGAAAAGCTAACCCCAGGGGCGTCATAGGTATGTACAACCTTAGGTACTATTACTGTGCGCACTGTGAGATGTCAAATGAAAGGAAAAGAAGAAAAGAGAACCCTATGCTCGCTGGAGTGAATGCTCGGCTTGGTGGGTAACGAGTCGTATGTTTTCCACCATTAACTTATGCAAGCGTCAAGGAAAGAATGAGGGATAATATCAATAAATGGACCTGAAATAGGAACCAAATGCCAGGAATAATTCACTAAGGGAAACCCTACAATCATTGTCCCTCACCTTCAATAACCGTGTGCCCTGCAGAGATAAACTGGTTGGTAGGCTCTTACTACATTAAGATTAGGTATTTAATAGGGTGGTGGGTCCTGGTATATCTTAACTAATGAGTATTGTGTTAGATCTTAAGTTTCGCCTATCCTTGAGTTCTTAATTTGTTAATTTTCTTGTTATGGTTTATGTAAAACTTTCAGTGGTGTGGTGATGTATGAATGGTTTAAACCTAGTTATGGTGATTATACATATATGTACTTGAATACATACATGCTTTAAAAATAATTATGGAATAATTACATATGTATTAATTATGTACTATTATAATTATTGGCACAAAGAGTAGTTTAGTTTAGAATCCTAGCTTTGGGAGTTAGGGGTAGGAGTTAGAGCCTCTTTTCTTTGAGCAAGTGGGGGGATTTTAACCTCCGACGTCCGGTTTACAAGACCGGGGCTCTGGACGCTGAGCTACAATTGCAGGATTCTTTAAGTGTTTGGTTTTCGGACCAGGCGATGAATGGGAGAGATGTAAGGAACAGGGAGAAATAGAGGAGGGAGGCTACTTGGCCGATGATGATAAAGGGTTGTTCTGCTGCAATGCCTCCAATTCATGTAAGGATAGCTACGTCTGCAATGAGGGCTCAGAAGAAGTACTGAGAGGTGGGGCGAAATGTTAAACCTCGCTGTTTTGAAATGTGTGTGAATGGTACTACTATCAGGACGAGGATAGAAGCCAGGAGGGCGAGAACCCCGCCCAGCTTATTTGGGATGGAGCGGAGAATGGCGTATGCGAATAAGAAATATCATTCGGGCTTAATATGGGGTGGGGTGACTATTGGGTTGGCGGGGGTGAAGTTGTCTGGGTCTCCAAGGATGTTGGGTAAAAATAGTACTAGGGAGGTGAGTGTAGTTAATATGATTGCAAAGCCTAGGAGGTCTTTGTAAGAGAAGTAGGGGTGAAACGGGACTTTATCGGGGTTTGAGCTGAGGCCTGTCGGGTTGTTGGATCCAGTCTCGTGAAGAAATAGGAGGTGGAGTATTGTTGCTGCTACAATAATAAAGGGGAAGAGGAAGTGGAATGTAAAGAATCGGGTGAGAGTAGCATTATCTACTGAGAAGCCCCCTCAGATTCATTCGACGAGTGTGACGCCTGCATAGGGTACGGCTGACAGGAGGTTGGTAATGACAGTGGCACCCCAAAATGATATTTGTCCTCAGGGGAGGACGTACCCCACGAAGGCTGTCATTATTACAAGGAGAAGTAGGACGACACCGATGTTTCATGTCTCTTTAAATAAGTAGGAGCCGTAGTAAAGTCCTCGGCCGATATGGAGATAAATACAGAAGAAAAAGAAGGAGGCGCTGTTTGCATGGAAATTTCGGAGGAGCCACCCGAAGTTAACGTCTCGACAAATGTGGGCGAGTGAGTCAAAGGCGGCTCCAACATTAGGGGTGTAGTGTATTGCAAGGAATAATCCTGTGAGGATTTGTGCGATAAGGCAAAGTCCCAGTAGGGAGCCAAAGTTTCATCACGCGGAAATATTAGAGGGGGAAGGAAGGTCAATTAGGGCGTGGTTACCAATTTTTAGTAGGGGGTGGGTTTTTCGGAGGCTTGCCATTAGGGTTCTTGTAGTTGAATGACAACGGTGGTTTTTCAAGCCATTAGTCCTGGTTAAAATCCTGGGAGGAACTATGACTTTTATTATGTTTTTGTTCTTATTTGGGTTGGTACTAGGATTGGTTGCGGTTGCTTCTAATCCTTCTCCTTATTTTGCTGCTTTAGGTTTGGTGGTTGTGGCGGGCATGGGGTGTGGGGTTTTGATGGGGCATGGGGGCTCTTTTTTATCTTTAGTGTTATTTTTAATTTATATGGGGGGAATACTAGTTGTGTTTGCTTATTCAGCAGCCTTGGCTGCTGAGCCGTATCCAGAAAGTTGAGGGAGTCCGGCTGTTGTGGTATATATAGTGGTCTATGGTTTGGGGGTTGTGGCGGGGTGTGTGGCTTTTTGAGCGGGGTGATATGAGACCTCTTGGGTCCCTGCAGATGACATGGGGGAGTTTTCTGTACTTCGAGGGGATACGGCAGGGGTGGCGTTAATATATTCGTTGGGGGGCGGGATATTGGGGATTAGCGTGGGGGTGTTACTTCTTACGTTGTTTGTGGTTTTGGAGTTAACCCGGGGTATGGGTCGAGGGACGGTGCGGACGGCTTAGCGGGTTATTACGAGGGTGGCCAGCATTAGTGTGAGGAGGAAGAGGGTCAGGTAGGTCTTAATCAGGCCCAGTTGGCTGTTGCTAGTTGCTGCAATTAAGGGAATGTTGGATGATACTAGGGCTTTAGGCCCCGCTTTCGCTCATCACGTTTGGTCGACCATTTGACTGGGATGGTTTGTCCATAAGGTGAGATTGAGTTTGGGGATTAGTCGGTGGATGGTTGCGGGGAAAAACCCCAACATATTGGAGAAGTTGTGGAGGGGGATGGTTGGGGTGGTTTTGAATTGTTTGCTTGTTAGAGAGGCCAGTTCTATGGCTATGAGGAGGCCGGTGATTGTTACTGCTAAGGCGGCTATTTTGAGGAGGGGTGGTATAGTTATGATAGGGGTTTTGGATGGGATGAAGTTTGAGGTAATGATAAGGCCTGCGATGATACTTCCTCAGGCTAAACGTTTGAGGGGGTTGATGACGGAGGGGTTGTTTTCGTTGATTGGGGAAAGTGTTAGGAACCGGGGGGTTCCCATGGAGACAAAGAATACCACTCGAAAGCTGTAAACTGCGGTGAAAGAGGTGGCAATAAGAGTAAGGGCTAGGGCTCAGGCGTTTAGGTATGAAGTGTTGAGGGCCTCAATGATGGCGTCTTTTGAGAAGAAGCCTGCTAAGAAGGGGGTGCCGGTGAGGGCGAGGCTCCCGATAGTGAGACAGGAGGAGGTGAAGGGTATGAGATTGTGAAGGCCCCCCATTTTTCGGATGTCTTGTTCGTCATTGAGGCTGTGGATAATGGATCCTGAACATAAAAAGAGTATAGCTTTGAAAAAGGCGTGGGTGCAGATGTGAAGGAAGGCTAGTTGAGGTTGGTTGAGTCCAATGGTGACCATCATTAGGCCTAGTTGACTGGAGGTGGAGAATGCAACGATTTTTTTAATATCGTTTTGGGTAAGAGCGCAGGTTGCTGTGAATAGGGTGGTTAGTGCTCCCAAGCAGAGCGTGATGGTGAGGGCTGTTTGGTTGTCTCCTATTAGTGGGTGGAGGCGAATGAGTAGGAAAATGCCAGCAACTACTATTGTGCTGGAGTGTAGGAGGGCAGATACCGGTGTGGGGCCCTCTATCGCAGAGGGAAGTCAGGGGTGGAGGCCAAATTGGGCTGACTTACCTGTAGCGGCGACGATTAGGCCGAGGAGTGGGAGGGTTAAGTCGAAGTCTTTTGTGGTGACAAATATTTGTTGTATCTCTCAGGAGTTTAAGTTGGTTCCCATTCATGCCATAGCAAGAATGAGCCCAATATCGCCGACTCGGTTGTACACGACTGCTTGTAGGGCGGCGGTATTAGCGTCTGCTCGGCCGTATCATCAGCCAATAAGTAGGAAGGACATAATCCCCACGCCCTCTCATCCGATAAAAAGTTGGAACATGTTGTTTGCTGTAACTAGGATGATCATGGTGATGAGGAAAATTAGAAGGTATTTAAAGAATCGGTTCATGTTGGGGTCGTTATGCATATATCATGATGCAAACTCGAGAATAGATCATGTAACGTATAGTGCAACAGGGATAAAGATAATGGAGTAGTGGTCGAATTTCAGGCTGATGTTGATGTCAAAGGTGAGGGTATTTATTCAGGATCAGCTGGTAATAATGGTTTCAACCCCTTCGTTTATAAATAGGAAGAGGGGGAGTAGGCTAATGAAGAATGCCAGTTTCACTGCAGTTTCAACTTGTGTACGCCCCCAGGCTGGGGCCTGGGGGCGTGGGTGCAGGGTCGTGAGTACTGGGTACAGTAGTAATAGGAAGATGAAGGCCAGGCTTGTTGTTATTATTAGGGAGGCGGGGTACATAGCTGATACTTGGATTTGCACCAAGAGTTTTTGGTGCCTAAGACCAGCGGATGAACTATTATCCTTTATTAGCCAGGCGAGTGAGCCTTGGGGTCTAACCAAGGTCGCGAAAATTAGCAGTTTTCGTTGCTTCAGGGCCTCTCTCGGATAGATAAGGGGGTTCGAACCCCTTTTGTTAGGGCCACATCCTAACGTTTTATCTTAAACTATATCTATAGGCGGTTCAGCCTCAAATTAGCTCGGGTTTAAAGATGAGGAGAATCAGGGGGAGTAGGTGGAGGGCCATAATAAGGTGTTCTCGGGAGTGGGAGGGGTCTAGGGCTATAATATGCGCGGGTAGGGGGCCCCGTTGAGTCATAAGGAACATGTAGAGTGAGTAGGTAGCTGTGATTAGGGTTCCAACCCCTGTTAATGCAAGGGTTCAATGAGATCAGCTAAAGAGGGAGGTAATAATTATAAGTTCCCCCATAAGGTTAGGGAGTGGGGGTAATGCTAGGTTGGCAATGCTGGCGAAAAATCATCATGTTGTTATCAGGGGAAGTACTATTTGTAGTCCGCGGGCTAGCAGTATTGTCCGGCTGTGGGTTCGTTCGTAGTTGGTGTTTGCCAGGCAAAATAGGGCGGAAGATGTTAGACCGTGGGCAATTATAAGGATTAGGGCGCCGGTAAAGCCCCAGGGGGTTTGGATTAAAATTCCTCCTGCAACTAGGCCTATGTGGCTGACAGATGAGTAGGCAATTAGGGACTTTAGGTCTGTTTGGCGGAGACAAATTGAGCCTGTCATGATTACCCCTCATAGGGCGAAGATAATAAAGGGGTAGCTGAGTTCTTTGGTGAGGGGGTCTAGTATTACTATTATTCGCATTATGCCGTAGCCCCCTAACTTTAGGAGTACGGCTGCAAGTACTATTGAGCCTGCGATTGGGGCTTCTACGTGTGCTTTTGGGAGTCACAGGTGGACCCCATATAGGGGTATTTTAACTAAAAATGCGAGTAGACAGCCTGCTCATCATAGTTTGTCTGCGCAGGTAATTAGTTGTAGGGGCGAGGAGTACTGGAGGGTTAAGAGTGATAGGGTCCCTGTGTTGTTTTGGAGGAGGAGGAGGGCTACGAGAAGGGGCAGGGAGCCTGCTAGTGTATAAAATAGAAAATAGGTTCCTGCGTTTAGGCGTTCTGTTTGGTTACCTCAGCGGGTGATAAGAATGAGTGTAGGAATAAGGGTGGCTTCAAATATGATATAAAATATAATGACCTCGGTGGCGCTGAAGGCCAGGATTAGGAAGACTTGAAGGGATGTTAGGAGGGTAATATATATTCGTTGACGATTAATTGGCTCTGAGGCTGTGTGGTTTTGGCTGGCTAAAATTATTAGGGGCAGTAGTCAGCAGGTAAGTACGAGAAGGGGTGTTGATAAGGGGTCTGTGGCCATATATAGGTTGAGGGAGGCTCAGCCCGTTTCTGACAGATTTTCTAGTCAGGCGAGGCTGGCTAGTGCGATGATAAGGCTGTGGGCAAGAGTTGTAGGTCATAATCATTTAGGGGACGTTAATCAGGTTGTTGGGACGAGCATAAGGGTGGGGATGAGAATTTTTAACATTGTAGAAGGTTGAGGCTTTGCAGGCGGTCACTTCCGTGAGTGCGTGCAGTGGCTACTAGTAAAGCGAGGCCTGCGCTTGCTTCGCAAGCTGAAAAGGCCAGTAGAAGCATGGGGGCGGATGAAAAGTTGGTTGAGTCTAATTGCAGGTTTCAGATCGAAAGGGCGATGAATAGCGAGAGTATTATAGCTTCTAAACATAAAAGGGCTGAGAGGAGGTGAGTTCGATTAAATGCCAGGCCTGCCAGTCCTAATATAAAGGTTGATGAAAAAGCAAAGTGGACGGGGGTCATTAGGTAATTGCGGGCTTAAACCGCAAGCTTCTGGGTCGAAACCAAATATTTTTCTTTAAACTAATTAACTATTCGGCTCACTCCAGGCCTCCTTGAAGCCACTCGTAAATGAGGCCTAATGTTAGTAGGACTAAAACGGTGGAGGCTCAAAGGAATGTAGTTAGTGGGGCGGGCAGTTGGTCCCCTCATGGGAGTGGTAATAGGAGGGCGATTTCTAGGTCAAACAGGAGGAATAAAATGGCGATTAGAAAGAAACGAAGTGAAAATGGCAGTCGGGCTGAGCCGAGGGGGTCGAATCCGCATTCGTAGGGGGAGAGCTTTTCGTGGTCTGGGAGTATCTGGGGGAGTCAGAAGGAGATGGTTGCTAGGGCGAGGGAAAGTCCTGCGGCGATCATAATTATTGTTGTGACGAGTCCCACTATCTTTTCTTGGGTTTAAACCAGGGTCTTTTGATTGGAAGTCAAATATACTAATTGTACTAAAAAGATTAAGATCCTCATCAGTAGATGGAAACGTAAAGGAATAGTCAGACGACGTCCACGAAGTGTCAGTATCAGGCGGCTGCTTCAAATCCGAAGTGGTGGTTTGATGTAAAGTGGTAGCGGATTTGGCGGAGTAGACACACGGCTAGGAATGTGGAGCCAATAATTACATGGAGGCCGTGGAATCCTGTGGCCACAAAGAATGTAGAGCCGTAGACGCCGTCTGCGATTGTGAATGGGGCTTCATAATATTCTATGGCTTGAAGGAAGGTGAAGTAAAAGCCGAGGAGAATTGTTAAAGTTAGGGCGTGAATTGTCCCCTTTCGTTCCCCTTCTATTATACTATGGTGGGCTCAGGTAACTGTAACACCTGAAGCAAGAAGTACTGCGGTATTAAGCAGGGGAACTTCAAATGGGTCTAGGGGGGTGATTCCTGTGGGTGGTCAGCAGCCCCCAAGTTCAGGGGTGGGGGCAAGGCTGGCGTGGTAGAAGGCTCAGAAAAACCCAAGGAAGAAGAATACTTCGGAGGTAATAAATAGAATTATCCCGTATCGTAGGCCTTTTTGGACTGGGGGTGTGTGGTGTCCTTGAAAGGTCCCCTCTCGGATGATGTCTCGCCATCATTGGTATATAGTGAGGAGAAGAAGGGCGGTCCCGATAGTTATTAGTGTTGTGGAGTTAAAGTGGAATCAGATAGCAAGACCCGATGTTATTAATAGGGCGGCGGTTGCGCCTGTTAATGGTCAGGGGCTGGGGTCAACTATATGGTATGCGTGTGCTTGGTGTGCCATTAGACGTTCTCTTGTAGGTAGAGGCTTAGAAGTAGAACAAACACATAGGCCTGAATCATTGCTACGGCCACCTCTAAGAGTGTAAGGAGGAAGAGGAGGATTGTTGTGATGATGGCCACGGCAGGTATTATTGGTAGAAGAACAAATGCGCCTGTTGCGATTAGTTGAATTAAAAGGTGGCCTGCTGTTAGATTGGCTGTGAGTCGGACCCCGAGGGCGAGCGGGCGAATGCAGAGGCTAATGGTCTCGATGATAATAAGGACAGGGATAAGGGGGGTTGGAGTTCCTTCTGGAAGGAGGTGTCCTAGGGACTGGGTGGGTTGAGTTCGCATTCCTATAATTACTGTTGCCAGTCACAGGGGGAATGCAAGGCCCATGTTAAGGGATAGCTGTGTGGTGGGAGTAAAAGTGTAGGGAATAAGGCCTAGTATGTTTATAGAGATCAGAAACAACACTAAAGAAGTTAGTATGGCAGCTCATTTGTGTCCAGGGGTATTTAAGGGTAAGAAGAGTTCGTGGGTGAACCGGTTTACAAGTCAGTTTTGGAGGGTGAGGAGTCGGCCCCCTCATCATCGGGGTGTAGGCGTGGGGAAGAGAAGTCAGGGTAGGGCTAGCGCTAGGGCTAATAGGGGGATGCACAGGAATGTGGGGGATATAAATTGGTCGAATAGGCTTAGTGTCATGGTCAGTTTCAGGGTTTTACTTCGGGCTTTTTTGTGCTTTGGGGTGTTGGTGTGTTTGGAAAGACGTGGGCAACAACTTTCGGGGGAATAATGACTAGGAAAACTAATCAAGAAAAGGCGAGGATAGCAAACCAGGGGGCGCGATTAAGCTGGGGCATGTCGCTAAGGGTGGTTGGGGGCCACCAGTCTTTAGCTTAAAAGGCTAACGCTGTTCCCGTTTTAGCTTCTTAGTGATTCGCCTGAGAGTATTAAAATTGTTCAGTCTTCAAAGTTATTAAGGGGGGTTGCTTCAACAACAATTGGTATAAAGCTATGATTAGCCCCACAGATTTCAGAGCATTGGCCGTAAAAGATTCCGAGCCGGGATGCAATGAAGGCTGCCTGGTTTAGACGGCCTGGTACTGCGTCTATTTTTACCCCAAGCGAGGGCACTGCCCATGAGTGAAGGACATCTTCAGCGGAGATTAGTATTCGAATGGGGGACTCAGCTGGGACTACTATTCGGTAGTCTGCCTCTAGTAGTCGGAAGTGGCCAGGGAGGAGGTCTTCGGTGTGGACTATGTAGGAGTCAAATTCTAGGTCTTCATAGTCTGTGTACTCATAAGTTCAGTATCACTGATGTCCTAGGGCTTTGATTGTTAAATGGGGGTCATTAATTTCGTCTATAAGGTAAAGAATGCGGAGGGAGGGCAGGGCGATAAGGATAAGGATAATGGCTGGTAGGACTGTTCAGATAATTTCGACTTCTTGGGAGTCTAGAATGTACTTATTAGTGAGGTTGGTGGAGATTATGGCCAAAATGGTATAAAGTACCAGTGTACTAATCAGGAAAACGATTATGAGGGCGTGGTCATGAAAGTGCAAAAGTTCTTCCATAACCGGGGAAGCTGCATCTTGAAATCCTAGTTGTGTGGGATAGGCCAATGTTTAGTAAGATACTCAGGGGTTTAACCTGAAACCCCTCCTCGACAAGGAGGCGTAATAACTAGTTTTACTAGTACCTTATAAAGAAAGTGGCAGAGTGGTCATGCGGTTGGCTTGAAACCAATATATGGGGGTTCAACTCCTCCCTTTCTCGTCAGTCTGATTGAACTAGAACAAATGCGGGCTCTTCAAACGTATGGTAAGGGGGAGGGCAGCCATGTAGTCATTCTACGTTAGTTGTAGTAAGTTCTACTGATATAACTTCACGTTTGGCGGCGAATGCTTCTCAGATAATAAATAGGGACATAATTACTGCTACAAGGGAAATTAGGGAGCCGATAGAGGAAGCTGTATTTCAGAGGGTGTAGGCGTCTGGGTAGTCTGAGTATCGTCGGGGCATTCCTGCCAGTCCAAGGAAGTGCTGAGGGAAAAATGTAATATTTACGCCGGCGAATATTACCCCAAAGTGGATTTTGGTTCACGTATTGTGTAGGGTATAACCTGTAAATAGCGGGAATCAGTGTACGAAGGCTGCCATAATGGCAAATACAGCCCCCATGGATAGGACGTAGTGGAAGTGGGCTACAACGTAATATGTGTCATGGAGCACAATGTCTAGTGATGAGTTGGCCAGGATGATGCCTGTTAGTCCTCCCACTGTGAAGAGGAAGATGAACCCGAGGGCCCATAGGAGGGGGGTTTCTCATTTCAGGGCCCCGCCGTGTAGTGTCGCGAGCCAGCTAAAGACTTTTACACCAGTGGGGATTGCGATGATTATTGTTGCGGATGTAAAGTAGGCTCGTGTGTCTACGTCTATTCCAACTGTAAATATGTGGTGAGCCCAGACAATGAACCCCAGGAGTCCGATGGCCATTATGGCTCAGACCATGCCCATATAACCGAAAGGTTCTTTTTTGCCGGCGTAGTAGGCCACAATGTGGGAAATCATGCCAAACCCGGGAAGAATAAGAATATAGACTTCGGGGTGGCCAAAGAATCAGAACAGGTGTTGATAAAGGATTGGGTCTCCTCCACCTGCGGGGTCGAAGAAGGTTGTGTTAAGGTTACGATCGGTGAGTAGTATTGTGATACCAGCTGCGAGGACTGGCAGAGATAGTAGGAGAAGTACAGCTGTAATTAAAACGGCCCACACAAACAAAGGGGTCTGATATTGGGAGATAGCAGCGGGCTTCATGTTAATAATTGTTGTAATAAAGTTGATGGCCCCTAGAATTGAGGAGATACCTGCTAAATGGAGAGAAAAAATGGTCAGGTCAACGGATGCTCCTGCGTGGGCCAGGTTACCGGCCAGGGGCGGGTATACGGTTCAGCCGGTACCGGCACCGGCTTCAACCCCAGAAGAGGCTAGGAGGAGTAGGAAGGAGGGCGGGAGGAGTCAAAAGCTTATGTTATTTATTCGAGGGAATGCTATGTCGGGGGCCCCAATCATTAAGGGGATGAGTCAGTTTCCGAAACCCCCGATCATAATGGGTATAACTATGAAGAAAATTATTACGAAAGCATGTGCTGTAACAATTACGTTGTAGATTTGGTCATCCCCAAGAAGGGCGCCTGGTTGGCTTAGTTCGGCTCGGATGAGCAGGCTTAAGGCCGTACCTACTATACCAGCTCATGCACCAAATACCAGATATAGGGTGCCGATGTCTTTATGGTTGGTCGAGAAGAATCAACGGGTGATTGCCATAGGTAGGATGGCTGAGTAAGCGGTGGATTGTAATCCCACACACAGAGGTTTGAGCCCTCTTCTTATCAAGCTCCGAGGTGTTTGACATGTAAGATTGCAAATCTTAAGGGGCAGACTATCGTCTGCCGGGGCTTTCCCCGCTTTTATAAAAGGCGGGGAAAGGTAGACGGATGCTCGTTGGTTTGGGCGCTTAGCTGTTAACTAAGAGTTTGTAGGATCGAGGCCTGCCTGTCTAGGAAGGCTTTAGCTTAATTAAAGTGTCTGCTTTGCATGCAGGAGCTGTGGGTTAATGCCCCGTAAGTCTTATCAGGGGCTGGGAGAGTTTCACCCCCACCTTGGGCTTTGAAGGCTCTTGGACTGTTTCTATCCTAAGTCCCTTAGAGTGGCAGGATTGTTGTCGCGGTGGGTGTCATGGGGAGGAGGGAGAGAGCGGCTGTGAGGGAAATAGCTAGGGGCAGGGTGGGTTGGTAGGAGGGGAGGCGTCAGGGGGTGGTGCCAGCTAGGTTGTTGGGGGATATTGTTAGGGTTATTGCGTAGGATAGGCGGAGATAAAAGTAGAGGCTTAGGAGGGCGGAGAGGGCAGCGATGGTTGCGATGGTTGCGAGGTCTTGTTTGGATAGTTCTTGTAAAATAAGCCATTTCGGTATGAAGCCTGTTAGAGGGGGGAGTCCGCCTAATGACAGGAGGACTAGGGGTGTGAGGGTTGTAAGCGCGGGGGCTTTAGTTCAGGAGGTGGCGAGGGAGTTGATGTTTGTTGTTTTGTTAAGTTTAAATACTAGGAAGGTTGAGAATGTCATGATGATGTAGGTGAGAAGGGCTAAGAGGGTAAGTTGAGGGGAGAATTGTAGTACGAGTATTATTCAGCCTAGGTGGGCAATTGACGAGTAGGCTAGAATTTTTCGTAGCTGGGTCTGGTTTAGGCCTCCCCAACCGCCGACTAATGTTGAGATAAGGCCGAGGGTAATTAGAATGGCGGGGTTACTTGGGTAAATTTGTAGGAGGAGGGCGAAGGGGGCAAGTTTTTGTCAGGTAGACATAATGAGGCCTGTGGTGAGGTCTAGGCCCTGGAGGACTTCAGGCAGTCAGGCGTGGACTGGTGCTAAGCCAATTTTTAGGGCCAGGGCGAGGGTAATTATGGTGGTGGGGAGGGGGTGTGTTATTTGGTCGATGTTTCATTGCCCGGTAAGTCAAGCATTAGTTGTGCTGGCAAATAGTAGTATGGCGGCTGCGGTTGCTTGGGTGAGGAAATATTTTGTGGTTGCCTCAACTGCCCGGGGGTGGTGGTTTTGTGCTATGAGTGGAATGATGGCGAGGGTATTAATTTCTAGGCCCATTCATGCGAGGAGTCAGTGGGAGCTCGCGAATGTAATTGTGGTCCCTAGGCCTAAGGTAAATAGGAGGGTGGCTAAGATGTACGGGCTCATTAGTAAAGGAGGGTGTTACCCAACATTCTTGGGGTATGGGCCCAAAAGCTTAATTAGCTGACTTTACTAGGAAGTGGTGTAGTGGAAGCACAAAGAGTTTTGATCTCTTTAGGTAGGGTTCGAACCCCTTCTTTCTAAGGAGTCGGGAGGACTTTAACCTCCATGTTTCACTCTATCAAAGTGGTCCTTAGGTTTCAGGCACGGCTCCTGTATTATAGCTGAGGGGGTAATCCTGCGAATGCAATGGGGAGTGCAAGGTGCCAGATTACCAGGGCTAGTGTGAGTGGGAGGAAGTTTTTTCAAATAAGGTGCATGAGCTGGTCGTACCGGAATCGCGGGTATGAGGCTCGCACTCATAGGAAGACTATCGAGAGCAGGGTGGTTTTAAATATAAGGTTAGTGGCGGTCAATTCTGGTAGGGTTGGGATGTGGGAGGCGCCGAGGAATAGTGTGGCAGAAAGGGTATTTATTAGAAGAATGTTGGCGTACTCTGCTAGGAAAAATAGGGCGAAGGGGCCCCCTGCGTATTCAACGTTGAACCCAGAGACTAGCTCTGATTCTCCTTCGGTGAGGTCAAAGGGGGCTCGGTTTGTTTCTGCCAGGGTAGAAATGTATCATATTGCGGCAAGTGGTCAGGCAGGAATAATTAGTCAGATGGTCTCTTGGGCGACGTTAAAGGTCTGAAGTGTGAAGCCGCCGGTGAAGATAATAGCATTTAAGAGAATCAGCCCTAGGCTAACTTCGTATGAGATGGTTTGGGCCACGGCCCGAAGGGCCCCGATGAGGGCGTATTTTGAATTTGATGCTCAGCCTGAGCCAAGGATGGAGTAGACTGCTAAACTTGAGAGGGCAAGAACAAACAAAATACCCAGGTTTAAATCGGCGAGGGGGTAGGGGAGGGGTATAGGGGTTCAGAGGGTGAGGGCAAGGGTTAGTGCAAGTATGGGGGCTAGTAAAAATAAGACGGGGGAGGAAGTTGAGGGTTGAACTGGCTCTTTAATAAATAGTTTTACCCCATCTGCGATTGGTTGCAGAAGTCCGTAGGGTCCCACAATATTTGGCCCTTTTCGTAGCTGTATATAGCCTAGCACTTTTCGTTCAAGTAGGGTGAGGAAGGCGACGGCGAGTAGTACGGGCACGATGAGGGCTAGGGGGTTAAGGATATGTGTTATAAGGGCGGCGAGCATATTTGGGAAGAGGAGTTGAACCTCTGTTTAAAGGGTTTAGGTCTTTTGCGATAACCGGGCTCTGCCACCCCAACTTTGCCATTATCTTTGGCTTGGAAAGGGTATGTCCTTTTGCCTTTTTTAGTTGTTTTCATTAGAGGGGGATGAGGCGTACTGTAAGTATGGGCCTCTTCTTTTCGGTCCTCTCGTACTAGAAAAGAACATATCATAGATAGAAACTGACCTGGATTACTCCGGTCTGAACTCAGATCACGTAGGACTTTAATCGTTGAACAAACGAACCCTTAATAGCGGTTGCACCATTAGGATGTCCTGATCCAACATCGAGGTCGTAAACCCCCTTGTTGATGCGGCCTCTAAAAAGGGGATTGCGCTGTTATCCCTAGGGTAACTCGGTCCGTTGATCGGCATTGCCGGATCTTGTTGGTCAGAAGTTCTGTTTATTAGAGCTGCAGCTCTTGGTTGTAGTAGGATTTTAGTGCTCCCATTCCACGTGGGGGTTTTTTATTTCCCCGTGGTCGCCCCAACCAAAGACATAGGGGCATAGGTCATTAAGTTTTGGCCCTTTATTAAGGGGTGTTTAACATGATATGCCTTGGTGTCTAAAGCTCCATAGGGTCTTCTCGTCTTATGGTTTAATCCCCGCTTCTGCACGGGGAGATCAATTTCATTGACCTGAAAAAGGAGACAGTTAAGCCCTCGTTGTGCCATTCATACAGGTCTACAATTAAAAGACAAGTGATTGCGCTACCTTCGCACGGTCAAAATACCGCGGCCGTTGAACATATAGTCACAGGGCAGACGGGACCTCTTATTCTTGGTTTTTGCAAGAGGCGATGTTTTTGGTAAACAGGCGAGGCTTGAAATGTTTGCCGAGTTCCTTCTTTTTCTTTTAGTCTTTCCTTAGGGGCACACCAGTGTGGGGTTAACGGTTATTTTTTGGGGGGTCTTCTGGGTGATTATTTTTTGTTCATTGCCCTCTTTGTTTGGGGCCGTTAAATTTCGGTGGGGGTTCGTTCCGAATTACACGTGTGCAAGGAGAGAGACAGGGCTCTCTTATTACTCATGTTAGCATGTGCACTCTCATGTTTGCATGAGACGGCCTGATAATTTTAGGGGGATGGGATTTGGTTATCTAAATCTAAGGGTGTGGTTTAGGCCCTGGCTTTAACGCGTTAATTATAGGGTGGCTGCTTTTAAGCCCACGTGGGTTTTGGCCCTTCAATTATTATGATCTTTACCCTCCTGGGAAAGTTGTGTCTTGTCTCAAAGGGGCTGTACCCCCTTTGATTAACTCTCCAGCCTTCTTCGGGTGTCGGTAGGGGTGAGACCATGGTGAAGAGAGAAGGCTGTAGGCTGAACTCCTATCCAATTCTCAGGCAACCAGCTATAACTAGGTTCGTTAGGTCTGTCACCTCTACTCAAAGCTCTTCCCACTCTTTTGCCACAGAGACGGGTTTGCCCTATATAATAGGCTGGCTTGAAGTAGCTCACGTAGTTTCGGGGGCCCAAACTAAAGTGCTCTTTGCTTGGGTAATACTAGCTAAGTCATGATGCAAAAGGTACGAGTGGGGATCTCTGCTTTTCTAGGCTTCACTGGGTTATTTCACTTCTTTTTCAGCGTTCCCTTGCGGTACTTTTTCTATTGCTCCGATATGTTCCTTTTCTGTCGCCCGTACTAAGGGGGTAAAATGATTTGTTTATTAGGTTGAATTGTGTATTTAGGGGTTATAAATATTGGGTTGTTGATTTTGTTGGGGGGGGCTAGCTGGTTGGCGTCAGGGTAATTTGATTTGCACAAATGACTTTTCAGTGTAAGGGAAATGCTATTCTATTTTAGCTATACTCTGATTTTTGCCAAGTGCACCTTCAGGTACACTTACCATGTTACGACTTGCCTCCCCTCTGCGGGTATTATGTTTTAGTTATACGTTTGTTTGGTTGTTTGGGGAGAGTGACGGGCGGTGTGTGCGCTCTTCAGAGCCCGCTTCAGTGGGACACTCTATTTGCCACTTACTGCTAAATCCTCCTTCAGTACGCATGTTTTCAGTGCGTCATTCGTGTGCGCTATGCTAGCGAATGTAGCCCATTTCTTCCCCTCTCATATGCTACACCTCGACCTGACGTTCTGGGCGGTGCCAATCTTGATTACTATTAGACCTTCACAGGGTAAACTGACGACGGTGGTATATAGGCGGGATAGGCAAGAGAGGGTGAGGTTGAACGGGGATTATCGGTTACAGAACAGGCTCCTCTAGAGGGATCTAACGAACCGCCAAGTCCTTTGGATTTTAAGCTGATGCTCGTAGTGTCCGGGCGGATAGGGGGTGTGTTATTCTATCTATGTTTATGGCTAAGCATAGTGGGGTATCGAATCCCAGTTTGTACCTTAGCTTTCGTGGGGTCAGGAAATATAAAGCCACTTTCGTGGTGGGGCTTCATACCTTTATATGCGTATCACGGCCTTAAGGGTGTTCGGCTTTAGTTTTAGTTTTACCCTAACCACGCTTTACGCCGGGGTCTGTCAGCTTGGGCCTCTCGTATCACCGCGGTGGCTGGCACGAGTTTTACCGGCCCTCTTAGCTATTAACTAAGTCAAGTTTTCACTTATGGCTATAAGGTTTATCACTGCTGAGTTCCCTTGGGGGTGTGGCTTAGCAAGGCGTCATGGGCTTAAATTGGGTGTGCCTGATACCGGCTCCTTGTTTTCGGGCAGAAACTGGGGGGCATTCTCACGGGGGTGCGGATACTTGCATGTGTAAGTCTAGTTAGAGTTGACAGTAAAGTCAGGACCAAGCCTTTGTGCTTGCGGGGCTTTCTAGGGCCCATCTTATCATCTTCAGTGGTATGCTTTAGCCTAAGCTACGCTAGC